AAAGTATTTTGTTTTGGTTCGACCAGTAATCATATATGAGATAGCGAACGGTATCAATTTAGGAACACTTTTCACCGCGGATCTATTGCAGGAAAAGGATAATCTGAAACTTCGAGTTGTCAATTATATTCTTTATGGAAATAGTAAACCAATTCGGGGAATTTCTGACACAAGTATTCAATTAATTCGTACTTGTTTAGTCGTGAATTGGGATCAAGACAAAAAAAGTTCTTCTATCGAGGAGGCCCGCGCTTCTTTTGTTGAAGTAAGCACAAATGGTCTGATTCGTGATTTCCTAAGAATCAATCTATTGAAATCCAAAATTTCATATATCAGGAGTAGAACTAGAAAAAGGGATGATCCATCAGGTTTCGGACCGATCTCTAATAATGGATCAGATCCCACCAATATTAATCCCTTTTATCCCAGTTATTCCAAGGCAAGGATTCAACAATCACTTAAACAAAATCACGGAACTATTAGTACGTTATTGAATAGAAATAAGGAATGTCAATTTTTGCTAATTTTGTCATCATCTAATTGTTTTCGAATGGATGCATTCAATCATGTAAAAGATCACAATGTAATAAAAGAATCGATTAAAAGAGATCCTATAATTTCAATTCAAAATTCGTTGGGCCCATTAGGAACAGCCCTTCAAATTGCAAATTTTGATTTATTAAACCATTTCAATTTAATAACTCATAATCAGATCTCCATAACTAAATATTTGAAACTTGACAATTTAAATTTAAAAGAGACTTTTCAAGTACTTAAATATTATTTAATGGATGAAACCGGGAGAATTGTTAATCCCGATCCATGCAGTAAGAGTGTTTTGAATGCATTCACTTTGAATTGGTATTTTCTCCATCATAATTATCATCCTAATGATTGTGAATCTTTCTTCACAATAATTAGACTGGGACAATTTATTTGTGAAAATGTATGTATTGCCAAAAGCGGACCACATCTAAAATCGGGTCAAGTTATAATTGTTCACATTGACTCTGTAGTAATAAGATCGGCTAAGCCTTATTTGGCCACGCCAGGAGCAACCGTTCATGGCCATTATGGAGAAATCCTTTACGAAGGAGCTACATTAGTTACATTTATATATGAAAAATTGCGATCTGGTGATATAACGCAGGGTCTTCCAAAAGTGGAACAAGTGTTAGAAGTACGTTCAATTGATTCAATATCGATAAACCTAGAAAAGAGAGTTGAGGGTTGGAATGAGTGTATAACAAGAATTTTTGGAATTCCTTGGGGATTCTTAATTGGTGCTGAGTTAACTTTCGTGCAAAGTCGTATCTCTTTGGTTAATAAGATCCAAAAAGTTTATCGATCTCAAGGGGTGCAGATCCATAATAGGCATATAGAAATTATTGTACGGCAAATAACATCAAAAGTATTGGTTTCAGAAGACGGAATGTCTAATGTTTTTTCACCCGGAGAACTAATTGGATTGTTCCGAGCAGAACGAACGGGACGCGCTTTAGAAGAAGCCATCTGTTACCGACCCATATTATTGGGAATAACGCGAGCATCTCTGAATACTCAAAGTTTCATATCAGAGGCGAGTTTTCAAGAAACTGCTCGCGTTTTAGCAAAAGCTGCTCTCCGCGGTCGTATCGATTGGTTGAAAGGCCTAAAAGAAAACGTTGTTCTAGGCGGTATGATACCCGTCGGTACCGGATTCAAAAGATTCGTGCAAGGCTCAAGGAAACATAAAAAGATGCCTTTGAACAGCAAAAAGAATAATTTATTCGAGGGGGAATTTAGAGATAGAGATTTTTTATTCCACCAGAGAGAGTTATTTGATTCTTGCATTTCAAGAAATTTCTATGATACATCAGAATAAGCATTTCTAGGATTTAATGATTCCTAAGAGCGGATTCATCCTTTTATTTTATTTTAATTAATCGTGGTCCTGTGATTTGTTTCATGTGATTTATTAATAGTAATAAATAAAATAAGGAATAGAATGAAATTAATTGCTTGGATCGTATATCAACATCCAATCTCCGGGAAAAGATAAGGTTCCATCGGAACAATTATTTATTTCAGGGTACCCCCTCTCTCTTTTTCTTTGTTTGAAAAAGAAAGAGAGAGAGAGGAAGTGTGGGTAGAAATGATAAAAAGATATTGGAACATTAATTTAGAAGAGATGATGAAAGCGGGAGTTCATTTTGGTCATGGTACTAGAAAATGGAACCCAAGAATGGCCCCTTATATCTCTGCAAAACGTAAAGGTATTCATATTACAAATCTTACTAGAACTGCTCGTTTTTTATCAGAAGCTTGTGATTTAGTTTTTGATGCAGCAAGCAAGAGAAAACAATTCTTAATTGTTGGTACCAAAAATAAAGCAGCGGATTCAGTAGCCCGGGCTGCAATAAGGGCTCGGTGTCATTATGTTAATAAAAAATGGCTCGGCGGTATTTTAACGAATTGGTCTACTACAGAAACTAGACTTCAAAAGTTCAGGGACTTGAGAATGGAACAAAAGACCGGTAGACTCAACCGTCTTCCGAAAGGAGATGGGACTCGATTGAAGAGACAGTTAGCTCACTTGCAAACATATCTGGGTGGGATTAAATATATGACAGGGTTACCCGATATTGTAATACTCGTTGATCAGCAAAAAGAATATACAGCTCTTCGGGAATGTATCACTTTTGGAATTCCAACCATTTGTTTAATTGATACAAACTGTGACCCGGATCTCGCAGATATTTCGATTCCAGCGAATGATGACGCTATAGCTTCAATCCGATTAATTCTTAATAAATTAGTATTTGCAATTTGTGAGGGTCGTTCTAGCTATATACGAAATTCCTGATTAATAATAAGATAGATTAATAATAAGATAAAGAAATTATTTTGTGAACTCCATATATTTATGGATATATAATCGGTTACTATTTGTCAATCGTGCAAAAGAGATAAAAATAACTAGCTATATTATGTGATTTGTTGATATTTCAAATATACAATTTTAGTAGGCAAATAAAAAAAACGATGGTTGAATCAAAATAATTCCTTTTAAAGTTTTCTTTCAGGGGGTAGTATGAATGTTCTATCATGTTCCATCAACATCCTAAAAGGGTTATATGATATATCTAGTGTGGAAGTAGGCCAGCATTTCTATTGGAAAATAGGAGGTTTCCAAGTACACGCCCAAGTACTTATTACTTCTTGGGTTGTAATTGCTATCTTATTAGGTTCAGCCATTGTAACTGTTCGGAACCCCCAAACCATTCCAACTGGCGGTCAGAATTTCTTCGAATATGTCCTTGAATTCATTCGAGATGTGAGCCAAACTCAGATCGGAGAGGAATACGGCCCATGGGTCCCCTTTATTGGAACGATGTTTCTATTTATTTTTGTTTCTAATTGGGCGGGTGCACTTTTACCTTGGAAGATTATAGAGTTACCTCATGGGGAGTTAGCTGCACCTACGAATGATATAAATACTACCGTTGCTTTAGCTTTACTTACGTCAATAGCCTATTTTTATGCGGGCCTTAGCAAAAAAGGATTAGGTTATTTCAGTAAATACATTCAACCAACTCCAATTCTTTTACCCATTAACATTTTAGAAGATTTCACAAAACCCTTATCACTTAGCTTTCGACTTTTCGGAAATATATTAGCGGATGAATTAGTAGTTGTTGTTCTTGTTTCTTTAGTACCTTCAGTGGTTCCTATACCTGTCATGTTCCTTGGGTTATTTACAAGTGGTATTCAAGCTCTTATTTTTGCAACTTTAGCTGCGGCTTATATAGGCGAATCCATTGAGGGGCATCATTAACGAATTTTGTTTTGAAATAGACTTTTTTATCTTATAGTCTAAGGCAATCTATTCTTGTTCAAGATAATCTACTTATACTTAGTGAACATAAATATACACATAAATAGAAAAAAAGTTTATAACGATCTAAAGGAATAGTAAAAACAAAAAGGAAAGAAATCTAAAAGAGTTTTGTCCTAAACGATCTTTTTCCTAGAATTCGTTTGAATCATTTATACCTTCGTCCAATCAATTTTTTTTTTGGCTTGATTATTTTGTTCATTCAATTCCAATCCAATTTTAGGAGTCATAATCTGAATAAGAGTTGTTTCCAACATGTGATTAAAAAATGGGGTTTTTTATATAGAGATAGAGCTATTTCTATTTCACTCGGTTTTATTCAATTCAATAGATTGACTAATAATAAAATATTAAGAAATTATAAAAAAAAAATAATAAAATAACTTACAAGAAAACAAAGACTTATATTTCTATGCAATGATTCAGACTAATGAATTTGTCCATTTAGATTGATTGTATCCAAGTGGGATAATGATAAGGAAGAGAATAAAAAAAAAAAAAAATGGATTATTATTATTTACAAGAGTGAAATCAAACTAAGTTTATGGAATATATATATAAATAATGGAATAATGACTATAACTCAATTTTCTTTTTGTGAATATTTCAGCATCTAAAAAATTTTTTTAGAATCCGATTGAATTTAAGATACGAATAGTTGGTTTACGTTCTGGAAGAAAGACGTGTATATGCAATATTAACTATTTATATAGTTAGATATTCGTTAAAAGATAGGTCGTCTAAAAGATATATCTAATCTGCCCTGGAGATTTCGATAGGGATTTCACTAAAAATCCCTCCTTTTCGTTTTGAACTGGGAATTCAATATTGAATAATTGAATAAAGAGATTAAATCAAGAAAAAGAATGAATAGTTCGAAATTTATTGGTTGATTGTATCATTAACCATTTTTTTTTTGTGCGAGGAACTTATCATGAATCCATTGATTTCTGCCGCTTCCGTTATTGCTGCTGGGTTGGCTGTTGGGCTTGCTTCTATTGGACCTGGGGTTGGTCAAGGTACTGCCGCGGGGCAAGCTGTAGAAGGTATCGCAAGACAACCCGAGGCAGAGGGAAAAATACGAGGTACTTTATTGCTTAGTCTGGCTTTTATGGAAGCTTTA